CTCGCTTTGGAGATTAAATATTATGACCATAGCACTTGGACAGGAAAAAACTAGAGGTAGTTTTGATCTTGTAGATGATTGGTGAATCTTTAAGTGCTGTTATATTTCAAACAATTGCTTAACGAATATGGGAATAACTTACTATGATGTTAATTAAAACTATTTTTAATCTTTCTTCTATTTTTCAGCCAATGTAATATAGCAGATTGTATACTTTACAAAAATTCAATAAATTTAATTGTTGAAATGTGTTCTCAGAAAAAAATTTGTTTATAACAGCCTTATATTAACTAAAAAAGCTTTTTACTTAGTTTACATCTTGCGACTTTATGAAACTTGAAATTCTTTTATACAGTTTATGTTACAGCAAGAAATTGTTCATTTGTTTTACTAATCTGCTATTGGTCAAAGCATCAAAATGAAAAAATTATAAACTATATGACAAAAAAATTGTTCCGTATAGTTTAAGAAGGAAAAACTAATACTGGTTTATTCCAATTAAAAAGAGATAGATTTGTATTTATTGGTTGGTCTGGTCTGTTATTGTTTCCATGTTCTTACCTAGCACTTGGTGGATGGTTGACAGGTACAACTTTTGTTACATCTTGGTATACTCATGGATTAGCAAGTTCTTATTTAGAAGGATGTAACTTCCTAACAGCAGCAGTATCTACTCCTGCTAATAGTATGGGGCACTCTATCATATTCTTATGGGGGCCTGAAGCTCAAGGTGATTTTACACGTTGGTGTCAAATTGGTGGGCTATGGACATTTACTGCGTTACATGGATCTTTTGGTTTAATTGGATTCTGTTTACGTCAGTTTGAAATTGCTCGTTTAGTAGGGATTCGTCCTTATAATGCTATTGCTTTTTCTGGTCCAATTGCTGTTTTTGTTTCCGTGTTTTTAATGTATCCTTTAGGACAAGCAAGTTGGTTTTTTGCTCCTAGCTTTGGTGTAGCAGCAATTTTCAGATTCTTGCTGTTTTTACAAGGTTTTCATAACTGGACTTTGAACCCGTTTCATATGATGGGAGTAGCTGGCATTTTAGGTGGAGCTCTTTTATGCGCGATTCATGGAGCAACAGTTGAAAACACAATTTTTGAAGATGGTGATGCGGCAGATACTTTTCGTGCATTTACACCTACTCAATCAGAAGAAACTTATTCAATGGTAACAGCGAATAGATTCTGGTCTCAAATTTTTGGTGTTGCTTTTTCAAACAAAAGATGGTTACATTTCTTTATGCTATTTGTCCCTGTAACAGGAATGTGGACTAGTGCATTTGGTATTGTTGGATTAGCTTTAAACTTGCGTGCTTATGATTTTGTATCTCAAGAGCTACGTGCTGCAGAAGATCCAGAATTCGAAACTTTTTACACTAAAAACATTTTGTTGAACGAAGGAATTCGTTCTTGGATGGCTGCACAAGATCAGCCACATGAGAACTTCATTTTCCCAGAGGAGGTTTTACCACGTGGAAACGCCCTTTAATCCTAGTTTAGGAGCAGGCGGTAGAGATATTGAATCTACCGGATTTGCTTGGTGGTCAGGAAATGCTCGATTAATTAATGTATCTGGTAAACTACTTGGAGCTCATGTAGCTCATGCTGGAATAATGGTGTTCTGGACCGGAGCTATGACTTTATTTGAAGTAGCTCATTTTATTCCAGAGAAACCTCTGTATGAACAAGGCTTTATTCTGTTGCCTCATTTAGCTGGGCTAGGTTGGGGTGTAGGTCCTGGAGGCGAAATCGTTAACATTTTTCCTTACTTTGTAGTTGGTGTTGTTCACTTGGTATCTTCTGCAGTATTAGGTTTTGGTGGAATTTACCATGCTTTGATAGGCCCAGATACTCTTGAAGAGTCATTTCCATTTTTTGGTTATGATTGGAGAGATAAAAACAAAATGACTACTATCATAGGTATTCATTTAATTTTATTAGGAATAGGGGCTTTTCTTTTAGTAATAAAAGCTCTGTTTGTAGGAGGAATATATGATACATGGGCTCCTGGAGGAGGCGATGTGAGATTTATTAGTAATCCTACTTTAAATCCGGTTATTATTTTTGGTTACATGCTAAAATCTCCTTTTGGAGGCGATGGCTGGATGGTTAGTGTAAACAATATGGAAGATCTAGTTGGTGGGCATATTTGGATTGGAGTAATTTGTATAGGTGGAGGAATCTGGCATATACTTACCAAGCCATTTGCATGGGCTAGACGAGCTTTTGTATGGTCAGGAGAAGCTTATTTATCCTATAGTTTAGCTGCTTTATCTTTAATGGGCTTTATTGCTAGTCAATATGCTTGGTACAATAATACTGCTTATCCTAGTGAATTTTATGGTCCTACGGGACCAGAAGCTTCTCAAGCACAAGCCTTCACTTTCCTAGTTCGAGATCAACGTTTAGGAGCAAATGTTGCTTCTGCTCAAGGGCCTACAGGACTAGGTAAGTACTTAATGAGATCACCTAGTGGAGAAGTTATCTTTGGTGGTGAAACAATGCGTTTCTGGGATATGAGAGCTCCTTGGTTAGAACCTTTAAGAGGTCCAAATGGTTTAGATTTGAATAAAATCAAAAATGATATTCAGCCTTGGCAAGAACGCAGAGCTGCTGAATACATGACTCATGCTCCTTTAGGTTCTCTTAACTCGGTAGGGGGAGTAGCTACAGAAATTAACTCTGTAAACTATGTTTCGCCTCGTTCTTGGTTAACAACTTCTCATTTCTTCTTAGCATTTTTCTTATTTATAGGTCATTTATGGCATGCTGGTAGAGCAAGAGCTGCTGCTGCTGGTTTTGAGAAAGGAATTAATCGTGAGAACGAACCGGTATTATCTATGCGTCCTTTAGACTAAAATATTATTTTATGATCAATTTTTTTGTATGATTTGAATCATCAAGATATATAAACAAATTGTTCATAAAATTTTAAATGAATAAAATTATGTTAGCATAGTATTACACTTATTTATTTGTTTATTAACGATTAATAGAAGGGTAAAAAGTTTTATGACCTCATCACTATCTAGTTTTATTAGCAGCCTCTTATGGGGAGGCTTAATAGTAGTGTTGCCAATTACAACTGCTTTGGTTTTAGTAAGCAGAACTGATAAAGTTTTGCGATCATAATATATTTTCTTTTATAGGCTCTACATTTAGGTAGAGCTATAAAAGATTTTTTTATTGTAATTCGGGATGACAGGATTTGAACCTGCGACATTCTGCTCCCAAAGCAGACGCGCTACCAAGCTGCGCTACATCCCGAGAATTTAAGAAGACCTTTAATATTCTAATCTTCATTAGATCAGATAAGTACTCATGAATTAGATTATAATATTTTTTTGAGATATTGTCTAGTCTTTTTTTTATTTAGGGTACCAAAACATACCTCTTATTCCATTGGGATCAGAAAGAAAACCTAAGTTTTTATAAAATGATAATACTTCGGGATCAGCAAATAGAGTTATTGTTGTAATTTCTGCTTCTCTTAAATCTTTTATAATTTGATTTACTAATATACTTCCTAAGCCTTTTCCTTGGAATTCTGGATGAATTACAACGTCCCAAATTGTTGCGTTAAATGCGTAATCCGAAGTGGCTCTTGCGAATCCTATCAGTTTGTTCTCTCTTTCCGATATCTGAAATAAGGATACTATTAAAAAGCTGTTTTTTATAGCAATTTTTACTTTCTTTAAAGGTCTACGAATCCATCCAACCGAATCACAAAGTTTTTCTAAATCACTTAGATTAATATTTTTACTAGTACTCAAGTAAATATTGATTATTTCATTCTTATGTTGAATATTATTTATAAGCATCATTTTTTTTGGATCTTTATCGAACTGTTCCGAAAGAATCTTTGAATTTTTAAAAAATAGTGTCCAAAGCGTCATAATTTTGTAAAAAAATAAATTTTTGTTTTTTAATTTTTAGAAATGCAATAATAAAAAAGTATGCATAAATTATCTATACAGCGTTTAAAAAAACGCTGTAATATTTTAAATTTTTAATAAATAGGAAGAAATAAAGCATCTGGATAAAATCGATTAATTTCAATTATTAGTCCAGCAGTAAAAGTCATCCATATAGCTGCTACAACCGGAGCAGTTGATAAGTATTTTGTAAAGTTTTCCATTTTTTACTTTTCCTTTTTTTTTAGCGAGGAGATACTGTTATTTCGTCTGCAGAAGCAAGCAAGTTGCCACTACTAAATTCTTGCCATGCTGCAAATGGCCATAAGAAACCAGACAGCATAAATTGTACAGCTAAAGGTACATCAATGATAATTTCTTTTTCGGTTGGCTTGCTATCAGCACGGCTTGCTTTTAAATAACTTCTACCAACCCATCCTATCCAACCAGTTGTATACAAGAACATTAAACCTGGTAGTACAAATTCTCCTGCATGACTCCATCTTCCGTCAGCAATTAGGTGAGGTAAACCGTCTGTTCCACAAAGAACTGTAGACTTACTGTACCTATCAAATCTGTTCTTAGTTTTGTTTATTTGTTGTTCTAAAGCTAATGCTGGCGGTGTATTTGCTTCATATTTTTTAAGTCGACCTTCGAGTTTTTTGACACTGTTGTCTAAACGTTTTTGAAACGCTGCTGAATCTTTACATGGAGAATAGAGTAGAAATAATTAGCTCTCTTTAAAAACTATACACAACAGTTAATGTTACATAGCTTTATTATTAGAACTAGGCCGCATGTTCTTAATATGTTTTGGCTCTTGACTAATATTTATAATGTTTCAATATCTTATTGGGTTTTTACGTAAATTTTATAGCAAAACTGATTTTATGGCATTAGTGTTTCTTTCAGAAGATTTGTAAGAGTCTAATTCTTTGTTGTCTATTTTTTCGTTTTCTTCCTTATTCAAAATGTTTATCACTTGAGCCATTTATAGATTTTGTTTTTTTGTTTTACTGAAATTTACTTAGCTTAGACCAGCAACATCAGCATTTACATTTAGCGGAACAGAAAGACAAAAAACGCTAAGCGCTGCAAGTAAAGTGATAAATTTTTTCACTGTTATCTCTCCTGATGAACCGTTTTAAGTAATAACATAAATTTAGCGATTTTGTCTTTTCATTGAATATGAAAAGAATAAAAAGGATAAAAATAAATATTTTTATTCTTATCGATTCTTTGTCATAAAGTAATAATACAACAAAATAAAATAATAACATTTTTCTATGTATTAAAATTTACATTTTTTTATACGCAAAAATATTATACTTCATGTCTTTGTTTTGATTTAAGCTATAAATTCTGCTAATATTATATTTATATATTTTATATGGATTAATTTTATGAGTTTAGTCAGTGAAATTATTTTAAATTCTGATGATGAACTGCGTTATCCAACTATTGGTGAACTAGAGATTTTTAGATGGCTATAACAATTTGATTTTAATAAATCAAGGCTTGGAGTTACTATTTTTATAAGGCTAATTTGTTTAATAAAAAATAATTTTAGTTGTTTTTTAACAAAGAATCAAATTTAACAAGTCCTAATGGTAAGCCTAAAAGTTATTGTAGTGCATTTTTATTGTAAGAATTTTTTTCTTTGATACAAGATATTGTAATTTAATATTCTGTTCCATTATAGAACTGAAAAAAAGCAATAAATTATAAGTAAATAATTTTAAAGCTAAGTAATAAGTAATTATTTTGTATAGCTTGTTAGAAGAGGGCTTAAATTTAATAATTGTCCGACTTCTTTAAGTATTAAAGATTATCTTTCTACGGGTGAAAATAGAATTCGATTAATAACTTTATTGAGAAATAAAGAAAAAGATATTATTAGAGTTGCTAGCAAAAAAATTTTTCAAATACATCCAGAATATATAACTCCTGGAGGCAACGCCGCTGGAGCACGCCAACGATCTTTGTGCTTAAGAGATTACGGTTGGTATTTGAGGCTTGTAACATACGGAATCTTAGCTGGAGATAAAAAGCCTATAGAAAATATTGGAACAATTGGTGTTCGTGAAATGTATAATTCTCTAGGTGTACCAATTATTGGAATGATTGATGCTATTAATTGCTTAAAAGAAGCTACTTTAGATATATGCAATGAAGAGGATGCTGCTTCAATAGAACCGTATTTTGATTTCATAATATCTGGTATGCTGTAATAAATTTTCATTTTTGTTTGAAGTTGTTATTTATAAGATTTACAAGACTTGATTTGCTCTTATTTTCATTTAATGATATAATATAAACTAATACTCGGATATACTTAATTTATAATAAATTTAATTTGTCAGAACTGGAAAGAAGCAGCAATAAAATTTAATTATAATTAGTGTATTTCCGAGTTTCATGTTTTATAAATATTTAAGCATACTTCCTTCAAATTTTATTTATATATTATATTATTGTGTTTGTGTTTATGTTCTCATTTTAAGAGTGAAAAGGAAATAAAATATAAATTTTCCTTTATTGTTTATTTTTTGATTCAATTTATTTGCCTGATGAATTTTATAAAAGAATTAGAATTGTTGTTAAAATCTCGTCATTCAATTGTTTATATTATTACATACGAAGAAGAAAGGTTGGAATACGCTTTCAAAACTTTAATTGAAAACAAGTATGATACCTCATTTATATTTTGTTGGGATTTTATAACAGGTTTTCAAGGCAATCCGAATGACTACGGAGTTGCTTCTAAGAATCCACTTTTGGCTTTAGATTTTATAGAAAAATTTGATTCCGAGATAAATACTTTTTTTATCTTAAAAGATTTTAATGTATTTCTTAATGATACTTCTGTTATTAGGAAAATGCGTAATTTAGTACGAAATTTAAACCAATCTTCCAAAAATATCGTCATAATTGCTTCAGAGCTAAATTTGCCTAATTCTTTACAAGAAATCGTAACTGTATTAAATTTTCCTTTACCTAATACATCAGAAATTCGTAACGAGATAATTCTTTTGTTAAATAAGTTTAATAAACCTGTTGATGATTTTTTGTTGAATAAAATTATAAAATCTTGCCAGGGACTTTCTATTGAAAGAATACGAAGAGTTGTTTTTAAAATTTTAATTGAATACAAGAATTTAAGTTTTAAAAGCTTAGAATTAATTTTGAACGAAAAAAAAAATATTATTAATCAAACTCAAATTCTAGAATTTTGTCCTCCGGAAGCAACTTTGAAGGATATAGGAGGTTTAGACAATTTGAAAGAATGGCTCAATTTAAGATCTAAATCTTTTTCAGAACAAGCTGCTTTATATGGATTGCCTTCTCCCAAAGGGTTAATGCTTGTTGGTATTCAGGGGACTGGCAAATCTTTGACTGCAAAAGTTGTTGCTAATGAGTGGCAACTACCTCTATTGCGTTTAGATGTTGGAAAATTATTTGGTGGTGTCGTAGGGGAATCAGAGTCAAGAGTTCGTCAAATGATTCAAGTCGCGGAATCTCTGGCTCCTTGTGTTTTATGGATTGATGAAATCGATAAAGCTTTTAGGGGGTTGGGAATGTCTGGTGACAGTGGAACAAGTAGTCGAGTATTTGCAAGTTTTATTACTTGGTTATCAGAAAAAAGATCACAGGTATTCGTAGTAGCTACTGCTAATGATATTTATTCGTTGCCTCCTGAGCTATTACGTAAAGGACGTTTCGATGAAGTCTTTTTTATTAGTTTGCCCACATATAAAGAAAGAAAGGATATTTTTCGTGTTCATATATCACGTCTAAGACCAACGAAAATTGAAAATTATGATATTTCAGAATTAAGTAAAATATCTGATAATTTCTCTGGAGCAGAAATTCAGCAATGTATAGTAGAAGCTATGTACAAAGCTTTTAGCGAAGAACGTGATTTTTGCAATCAAGACATATATGAAGCTGTTGAGAGTATGGTTCCTTTATCTTATACTCATTCTGAATCAATAGAATCAATACAAAATTGGGCATTAACAGGCAAAATACGCTCAGCTTCTCGTATATAGTTAAAATTTCACTCTCAATTTAAGAGTAAAATAAAGATCAAATTGAATTATGTAATAGTAAGTAAAAATAATTATATTTTTTGTATGGTAAAATTTTCTAGTAAACTTTTAGAACTACCGTGTTTTGCTGACAATATTTCAGTTGCTAAAAAAATGCAATTAATAGAAGAATCAGATTGGAATGATATAAACGTAGTTTACACGTTTTATTGTTTTTTGAAAAATAAAATTCTTGATCAAGGAGAAATTCCGAATTGTATTCATGGCTTGATTTATAAATTGTTAATGAAATCTCAGCAAGTTGAAATTCTAGAACTTTTGAATAAAGATTTTTGCAATGGTTTACTACAGGACAACAATACTCAATTTCATCAATATTATATAGAATTACAAAACTTATTACTTCATGATTCTTTTCTAGAAGCTGATAAATTAACATCTAGAATGCTATGTTTAATGGCTAATGTAAAAGTTCGTAATTGGTTGTATTTTAGTGATATAAGTAATATAACTCCTAAAGAACTTGAAATGCTGGATAATTTATGGAAGATTTATTCTAAAGGTAAATTTGGTTTTTCTATACAAAGGCAAATTTGGTTAAATAATAATCAAAATTGGGATGTACTTTGGCAAAAATTAGGATGGCAAAAAAATAATGTTTTATGTAGATACCCTGAAGAATTTATATGGACTTTACTAGCCCCTACTGGACATCTACCTTTGTCTAATCAGTTGAGAGGTGTACAAACATTAAAAGCTTTATTTAATTTGAAAATTTGGAAATAATCCGAGTTAAGATCAAAGCAGTTGAATTTTTTAGGAGGATATGGTGATTCTTATAATAGATAACTATGATAGTTTTACCTATAACTTAGTTCAGTATGTTGGAGAAATGGGTTATAAATTACATGTTGTTAGAAATAATAAAATTACTATAGATGAAATATTTGACTTGAGACCACAAAAAATTATTATTTCTCCTGGCCCTGGTTCTCCACAAGAATCTGGAATTTCCTTGGAAATAATAAAAAAATTTGGTTCTATAATTCCAATTTTGGGAGTTTGTTTAGGCCATCAAAGCATAGGGCAAGTATATGGAGCTGCTATTGTAAAAGCACAAGAAATTAAACATGGGAAAATATCTAATATTTATCATACAAATAAAACTCCTCTGTTTAAAGGTGTTACTAATCCTTTTGTTGCAACTAGGTATCATAGTCTAGTTATTGACACAGTTAATTTGCCAAATGAATTGGAAGTAATAGCAACTACTGATGATAATATTATAATGTCTGTAAGACATAAAACTTATAAGTCTGTATATGGCATTCAATTTCATCCAGAAAGTATTTTGACTGTTGCCGGTAAGACAATCTTAAAAAACTTTCTACAAATAGCAGAATGAATTGAAAAAAATGACATAATTCAAAATTCTGAGAAAATTAATAAATAAAAAATAATGGCTTTTACAAATTATGAAATTAGTTCCAGCACTACTAGTCCTAGAAGATGGTTCTTCCTATCGAGGGTGGACGAATAATTTTTATGCGACCTCTATAGGAGAAGTTGTTTTTAATACAGGAATGACAGGTTATCAAGAGATATTAACAGATCCTAGTTATTCTGGACAAATTGTAACTTTTACTTATCCTGAAATAGGCAATACTGGAGTAAATTTAGAGGACAATGAGTCTTGTAATGTAACTGTGAAAGGTGTCATAGCTAAAAATATTTCTTCTATATCTTCTAATTGGCGATATTCTGAAAATTTTGTTAGTTATTTAAAAAAGAATAAAGTATTATTTATTTCTGGTATAGATACTCGTCAACTAACTCGGCATATTAGGTACTTTGGGAGTATGAACGGCGGTATAGATAAATATTGTTATTGAGCATCTAAATGAAATCTTATAAGAAAAAAACTTTTTTTAGATATTAAATTTGGAAATTAATAGTAAACTACTTTTTGTAAATATTTTTATGTCATTATTATATTATTAGAATAAAAACAATATAGTTAAGATATACCTAACTTGTTTTTTATGTATTACTTAAAATTTCTCTTGAAATTATTAGATGCTTTATTTCCAATAAAGCCCTGAAATCATTATTGATTATAATTTTGTTATTGCTAAGTGAATTTATTGTAAAGCTACATGTTTAGAAATATGCTTTTGTAGTTTGATAAAAGAAAATTTGTTTTTCATTTTGTTTCTAATGAGATTTTAGAACCTAGAGATTTGTTGAAAAAAATTGTAGATATCCCCAAAATGCAAGGTTTAGATTTAATTAAAAAAAATACAACTGAATATGTATTTTCTTGGAAAGGAAATACTAAAGATGTATGGAATTATAGTATTTCTAAAAATTTGATATCAAAAAAAATTTTCAAGGTTATTGTTATTGATTTTGGTGTTAAATTTAATATATTGCGTCAGTTGTCATTTTACGGATGTTCAGTGCTCGTACTTCCAGCAACAGCTAGTTATGATGCTATCTCTCGCTATTGTCCTGATGGTATTGTTCTGTCTAATGGTCCTGGGGATCCATCAACTGCAAATTATGCGATAGATACTGTAAAACAATTGTTAAATTCAAATATTCCAATATTAGGTATTTGTATGGGACATCAAATTTTGAGTTTGTCTGTCAAAAAAGAAACATATAAATTAAAGTTTGGTCATCGTGGTTTAAATCATCCATCTGGAAAGTCGCAAAAGGTTGAAATAACTAGTCAAAATCATGGTTTTGCGGTTCAGCTTAATTATCCCAATGTATTAAGAAATTCTAATGAGTTGCAAATAACTCATTTTAATTTAAATGATCAAACTTTGGCTGGTATAAGCCATAAGAATAAGCCTGTTTTTTCTGTTCAGTATCATCCAGAAGCAAGTCCTGGTCCTCATGATTCGGACTATTTATTTTATTATTTTGTTTGTCTAATGAAACAAAATCTCCATAGTAATAAAAGCAAGTAATGATGAACGAAATTGATTATTAGATATATAATCAATTTCGTTCATCATTACTTGCTTTTATTACTATGGAGATTTTGTTTACCATTTTAATAAAACAACACTCCACGTAAAACCGGCTCCAAAACCTGCCATTATTATTATGTCTCCAGTTTTCAAAATCCCTTTTTGATTTGCTTCATCCAACGCAAGTGGAATTGAAGCGGCTGAAGTGTTGCCATATTTAGATAAATTACTAATTACTTTCTCTTGGGGTAATAGTAATTTGCTTGCAACAGCATTAATTATTCTTTCATTAGCTTGATGTAATAATAACCAATTTACTTTTTCTATACTTAAATTTGCATTTTTTATGCAATCTGCAATAGCTGTAGGCAATTTAGACACAGCAAATTTATATACTTCCTTTCCATTCATGTCAATAAAATTATAATATCTGTGATTTAACTGTAGAGCAGGATTAGAAATAGTAGAATTTGCCGTTAATGATAATTGGTCTGTTTGACTACCATCAGTTTTTATGCTAGAACTCAGTATACAATCCATATTGGATGATTCCATGATAATGGCTCCAGCAGCGTCTCCAAATAGAATACAAGTTCGTCTATCTGACCAGTCTACCCATTTAGATAATACATCTGCACCTATAATTAGAATTTTTTTGTAAGTTCCACTTTTTATAAACTGAGCGGCAGTTATCAAGCTAATTACAAATCCTGAACATGCAGCAGTGATGTCAAAGGCAGCAGCTTTTGTAGCTTTTAATTCGTATTGAATTTTACTTGCACTCCCAAAAAGGTCGTCTGGACTAGATGTAGCCAATATTATTAAGTCTATGTCTTTGGGTTGTATTTTAGCTTTTTCTATTGCCTTGTTAGAAGCTTCAACTGCTAAGCTAGTTATGCCTACTTTATTATCTGTTATTTTTCTTGATTTGATGCCGGTTCTTGTCGAAATCCATTCATCTGATGTATCTACTATTTCTCCTATTTGTTCATTGTGTAATGATTTCTGCGGAGTAGCTGAGCAAAAAGTATAAAAAAATCTTCATAGTTAACTATAAGTGCAACTTTAGCTGCATATAGCTAATTGTATTAATATTAAGAATATATGATTAATAGAGACTGTATTGTATCTTTATTTAAGTTAATTGGATTTGCTGTTATTTAAGATTTAGGTTGTTCTATCTTTTATATTATTTTACTAATTACTAAAATTATGAATTTATTGTTATATAAATCGTCAGACTATTTTCACAATAATTTTTACAATGTATGTTGTATAAATCTTTTACTTGAATACAATTTGAAATAATTAACCTTGTCTTTATATTATTAGAATTTTTTTTTACAAAAAATACAAAATTAGTTAACTGTAAACTGTCGAAATAATTTGTGGACCATTAAGTTGTGTTACTTGCATTGTTATTTTCTATGAAGAAAGTATTAGAAATTTAGGATTTAGCGATTGTTATTTTCTTCTGTTTATAGAATAAAATTATTTATTGAATTTCAGTCCTTTATTAGTCGCTAAAAATATTAATAATAACATTAA